ATTCGGTTGAATCAAAATAATTTATTTTATTAAAGTTCTATTTCTGTCAGAGGGCAATATGAATGTTCTATCATCTTCCATCACCACACTAAAAGTCTTATATGATATATCCGGTGTGGAAGTAGGCCAACATCTCTATTGGCAAATAGGGGGGTTACAAGTCCATGCCCAAGTACTTATTACTTCTTGGGTTGTAATTGCTATCTTATTAGGTTCTGCCACTCTAGCTGTTCGGAATCCACAAACCATTCCGACTGATGGTCAGAATTTCTTCGAATATGTTCTTGAATTCATTCGCGACGTGAGCAAAACTCAGATTGGAGAAGAATACGTTACTTGGGTTCCCTTTATTGGAACGCTCTTTCTATTTATATTTGTTTCTAATTGGTCAGGGGCTCTTTTACCTTGGAAAATCATAGAGTTACCTCATGGGGAGTTAGCCGCACCCACAAATGATATAAATACTACGGTTGCTTTAGCTTTACTCACGTCATTGGCATATTTTTATGCGGGTCTTAGTAAAAAAGGATTAGGTTATTTCGGTAAATACATTCAACCAACCCCAATCCTTTTACCCATTAACATCTTAGAAGATTTCACAAAACCTTTATCACTTAGTTTTAGACTTTTCGGGAATATATTAGCTGATGAATTAGTAGTTGTTGTTCTTGTTTCTTTAGTACCTTTAGTAGTTCCTATACCGGTTATGTTTCTTGGATTATTTACAAGTGGTATTCAAGCTCTTATTTTTGCAACTTTAGCTGCGGCTTATATAGGAGAATCTATGGAGGGTCATCATTGACTAGTTTTGAACTATGTTTTTGCTTAGCTTAGCCCAAGTCAATGTATGCCACTATACTTAAGAAAAATAAACATCCAAAGTATGGTATATTACGAGCTAGAATCTAGAGTAATAGGAAATAAAGATTATGATATGAGCGAATTGTTGGAAAAATGGGAAAAAGATCTTTTTCCCATTTTTCTGGTTTGGCCCTTTTATCTTTTATACCATACCTTCCTCAATTAATATTCTAGATTGTTCAGCCAATTTCAATAGTAAATCTAAATATTAATGATTTAGATTTTCGATGTTGTATCCCAGGTGCTGAGAACTAAAAGGAATAAAAAGGTTTACAAAAACTTAGAGTCCTAAAAAAGGTTTTGTTAGGAGAGGGGTTCAATTAGATATATGGAATCTAATGGCTATAAGCGAACTTTTGTGGATGTTTCAAAGCAAATTTATAGAATCCGATTGAATCTAAGATACGAATCGTTGGTTTACATTATGTAACAAAGGCATGTATATGTGATAATTGACTAGTTATATATGAACTCGAGATATATATAATTTGCCCTACTCCGGACCTGGCTTTCAAATAGAAGTCTTTTCCTTTAGTCTGGTCTATGGCTGTGAATTGAATGAATAAGAATAAGGAGATTAAATTGAAATAAAGACAAATAACGACGAACTCAAAGAATGATTCGGAATAGTTAAGTCCTAATTCTTGGTTGTATCATTAACCATTTTTTTTTTTATTTTTTGCGAGGAACTTCTCATGAATCCATTGATTTCTGCCGCTTCCGTTATTGCTGCTGGATTGGCCGTAGGGCTTGCTTCTATTGGACCTGGAGTTGGTCAAGGTACTGCTGCGGGTCAAGCTGTAGAAGGTATTGCGAGACAGCCCGAGGCGGAGGGAAAAATACGAGGTACTTTATTACTTAGTCTAGCTTTTATGGAAGCTTTAACAATTTATGGGCTGGTTGTAGCATTAGCGCTTTTATTTGCGAATCCTTTTGTTTAGTTTAACCTAAAAAATACTCTAAGTATTTTAAAACTTTTAATTGCCACTTGCCCTTTAAAATTATAGCAAGATTTCACTCCTACAATTCTTCGTTGAGACAATAACTCTGGGAAGGACTGATGTGAGATTTGAGATATAGCCTGATACCTAATTATAACCTAATTCTAATTAAGTATCATTCTTATTGGGAATTTCAATTGCAAAAAAAAAAAAAGAGGGCGGGACGTGATACAAAAAGAACTCTGTTCTATTTTTTTAGTCTATCTATAAGGGGAGATCATATGAAAAATGTAACTGATTCTTTCCTTTCCTTGGGTCACTGGCCATCCGCCGGGAGTTTAAGATTTAATACCGATATTTTAGCAACAAATCTAATAAATCTAAGTGTAGTGCTCGGTGTATTGATCTTTTTTGGAAAGGGAGTGTGTGCGAGTTGTTTATTTCAAAAATAGGCTGGATCCAACCAGATGCACTTTGTTCGTTTTTGTTCGTTAGAACTAAGAAAGAAAGGTGCATAATCCCGCGAATTACTTCTGAATAAATTAATAAATTATATGTAAGAACTATAGCATTTCGTAATTTGTTGGTAAATCTACCTTCCTTTGATTCTCTATCAACCAATAATGTGGGACCATTAACATGGTTAAAGCTAAACCCTTTTAAGTCCAGACGCAAGATGGTACTCTTTCTACTACTAG